TATTCAGAAGTAATTCGCGGAATCATGCACCTTTTCTTTACTAGTTATACCAAAAAAAAAGTGCAGTTGGTCGTATCCAGCCTATTCTTGAAATAAACAACTCACACACACTCCCTTTCCAAAAAAAATCAATACACCAAGTACTACGCTTAGATTTATTGGATTTGTTGCAAAAATATCGGTATTAAACCCGAAACTTCCGGCGGATGACCAATAACTTACGGAAAGGAAAGAATCGGTTACATTTTTCATATGATCTCCTGTTGCGTATTCTTATAGATAAGACAAATTATCTATATTTTTTATTTATTGTAGCATTTTTCCTATTATTTATTTTTCTAAATACTCCTAATATAGAGTTCAAAATAATATGGATTTCTAAAATGTAAATGTATTTTGTTTCAATTGGCAATTTCCCATAAGAATGATACTTATTAGAATTCGATATTGAGTCTTATGTTATGTTATGGGAGTTTCAAACTATCTCGTTTATTGCAATATTTCTTAAAAAAAGTTCCATTGGAATACGAAAATGAAAGAAGAAAGCTAATTGGTGTGCCAATTCCCCCTCCCCCAATTAGTCCTTTACATGTACATGGGCTATTGTCCGAAGGAATAAGAAATGAAATTTGAATCTAATTTGAAAAAAGAAAAAGCAGCAGCAACCCCAAAGAAAGAAAAAACTATATGTATTTTTAGTTTATAGGATTAAACAAAGGGATTCGCAAATAAAAGTGCTAATGCCACAACTAGTCCATAAATTGTTAAAGCTTCCATAAAAGCCAGACTAAGCAATAAAGTACCTCGTATTTTTCCCTCTGCTTCTGGTTGTCTCGCGATCCCTTCTACAGCTTGGCCCGCAGCGGTACCTTGACCAACTCCAGGTCCAATAGAAGCAAGCCCAACGGCCAATCCAGCAGCAATAACGGAAGCGGCAGAAATCAGTGGATTCATGAGCAATTCCTCGCACAAAAAAAAAGGAAATAGTTAATGATACAATCAACCAATGAATTATGACTTACTTTTTCCATGGCTAAAATTTATCCAGTCAAAATAACTAAGAAACCAGAATTGCACTAATAATATTCGTGAATTATCAGAAATACCTCGATATCCCTTTTTTTTAGTTCCTATCACCTTTTTGAATTTGTACAAACTTTGTTATTCCATTTCTTTCTTTTTTCCTTTCTTCCGAATCGTTCTTTGAATTATTTCTTCTTTTTCGTGATTGAAACTCAGGCAATTCAATATTAAATTCAAACGACGAAAAAGAAGAACTTTCGTTCGAATCCCTATATAAATTAACATATATGTCGTAGGGCAAATTTGATATATCTTTAGTTAATATCTACTTAGTTAATAGCTAATATCACATATACATGTCTTTCCCCCATAACGTAAACTAACTATTCATGGGTTGTGTTAGAGTAGGAAAAAGATCTTTTAGATCTCTTTTCTTTATTCTACAATTCCTTAATCTTAATATCGTAATATCTGTTTTACTATTACTTACTCTCGATCATATATACCTTAATTTATACCTTATTTCGATATTTATGTTCCCTAAGCCTAAGGGGCTTACCTTGATTTGATACGCGTCTACGTTGCAGCGGGTTAAGCGAAAAAAAGACTCCGTCAAAAACTAGTCAATGGTGGCCTTCCATGGATTCTCCTATATAAGCCGCAGCTAAAGTTGCAAAAATAAGAGCTTGAATACCACTTGTAAATAATCCAAGAAACATGACAGGTATAGGAACCACTAAAGGTACTAAAGAAACAAGAACAACAACTACTAATTCATCAGCTAATATATTTCCAAAAAGTCGAAAACTCAGGGATAAGGGTTTTGTGAAATCTTCTAAGATGTTAATGGGTAAAAGGATTGGCGTTGGTTGAATGTATTTACTGAAATAACCTAATCCCTTTTTGGTAAGACCCGCATAGAAATATGCTACTGACGTCAGTAAAGCTAAAGCAACGGTAGTATTTATATCATTTGTGGGTGCGGCTAACTCACCATGGGGTAACTGTATGATTTTCCAAGGTAAAAGAGCCCCCGACCAATTCGAAACAAAAATAAATAGAAATATAGTTCCAATAAATGGAACCCATGGACCATATTCTTCTCCAATCTGGGTTTTACTCACGTCTCGAATGAATTCAAGGACATATTCAAAAAAATTTTGACTATCGGTAGGAATGGTTTGAGGATTACGAACAGCTATAATGGCTGAAGCTAATAAGATAGTAATTACAACCCAAGAAGTAATAAGGACTTGGGCATGGACTTGGAAACCGCCGATTTGCCAATAGAAATGTTGGCCTACTTCCACGCCGGATATAGCGTATAACCCCTTTAGTGTGTTGATGGAACATAATAAAACATTCATATTATCCTATGAAAGAAATATAACTTAAAAAAGGAATTATTTTGATTTAACCATCTCTTTTTCAACTTCCTCACTTGATTTGTATATTTTTAATATCAACTAATCATACAATAGCCTCAGTTAGTTTTATCTCTTTTGTGCAATTCAGGAATCGTAACCAATTCAATAAATCTATTCTATGGAGTTTCAAAAATAATTTACACGCAATCTTATTATTAATCAAGAATTTCGTATATAGCTAGAACGACCCTCGCAAATTGAAAATACTAATTTGTTAAGAATTAATCGGAGTGAAGCTATAGCGTCATCATTCGCTGGAATCGAAATATCTGCTAAATCGGGGTCACAATTTGTATCGATTAAACAAATCGTTGGAATTCCCAACGTGATGCATTCTCGAAGAGCCGTATATTCTTCTTGCTGATCAACAATTATTACAATATCGGGTAACCCTGTCATATATTTAATCCCGCCCAGATATGTTTGCAAGTGAGATAGTTGTCTCTTCAACACAGCCGCATCCCTTTTCGGAAGACGGTGGAGTCTACCCGTCTTTTGGTCTGTTCTCAAGTCTCTGAACTTATGAAGTCTCGTTTCTGTAGTATACCAATTTGTTAACATACCACCAAGCCATTTTTTATTAATATAATGACAACGAGCCTTTATTGCAGCCCGTGCTACTAAATCAGCTGCTTTATTTTTGGTCCCAACAATTAAAAATTGTTTTCCCCTACTAGCTGCATCAAAAACTAAATCACAAGCTTCTGATAAAAACCGAGCCGTTCTAGTAAGATTTATAATATGAATACCTTTACGCTTTGCAGAGATATAAGGTGCCATTCTGGGATTCCATTTCCTAGTACCATGACCAAAATGAACGCCCGCTTCCATCATTTCTTCCAAATGGATATTCCAATATCTTCTTGTCATTTCTCCCCACACTTCTTCTCTTTTTTTTTTCTTTAAAGAGAAGAAGTACCCTAAAAATAAAAAATTGTTCCCATGGAACCTTCTCTTCGAACGGGGATTGGCCGTTGATACACGATCCAAGCCATTCAGGTTTTTTTATTCTTTCTATTCGATTCGTTATTATTTTGATTACTATTACCAAATCAAATGACTGCAACACAAATAGAAAAACCGGGTGAATCCGCTCTTAGGAATCATTAAATCCTAGAAATGAGTGTTCTGATGTATCATGTACATTCTTTGAAATGGAAAAAGAAAAAAATTCTCTGTGGTGGAACAAAATATCTCTGATTTCCCACTCAAAGAAATTCTTCTTTTTGGTTTCAAAAGAAATGTTTTTATGTCGCCTTGAACGGTGCACTAATCCTTTGAATCCAGTACCAACGGGTATCATCCCCCCTAGAACAACATTCTCTTTCAGACCTTTCAACCAATCGATACGACCGCGTAGAGCGGCTTTTGCTAAAACTCGAGCAGTTTCTTGAAAACTCGCCTCTGATATGAAACTTTGAGTATTTAAAGATGCTTTCGTTATTCCCAATAATATGGCTCGGTAACAAATCGCTTCTTCCAAAGCACGCCCCGTTTGTTCCGCTCGCAAAACTCCAATTAGTTCTCCGGGTAAAAAAACATTAGACATTCCTTCTTCTGAAACCAAGACCTTTGATGTTATTTGACGTACAATAATTTCTATATGTCTATTATGAATCTGTACACCCTGGGATCGATACACCTTTTGGATTTTATTAACCAAAGAGATACGACTTTGGGCTATAGTTAGTTCAGCACCAATCAAGAATCCCCAAGGAATTCCAAGAATTCGTGTTATACACTCGTTCCAACCCTCAACTCTCTTTTCTAGGTTCATTGATATTGAATCAATCGAACGCACTTCTAACACTTGTTCTACTTTTGGAAGACCCTGCGTTATATCACCAGATCTCGACTTTTCATATATAAATGTAACTAATGTATCTCCTTCGAAAAGTATTTCTCCATAATGTCCATGAACAGTTGCTTCTGGAGTGGCCAAATAAGATTTCGCCGATCTTATTACTACAGAGTCCATTTGAACATTTATAACTTGACCCGATTTTAGGTGTGGTCCATGTTTGGCTATACAAACATTTTCACAAAAAAACTGTCCAAGGGTAATTATTATCGATTTTTTTTCACAATAATTATGATGGAGAAAGTACCAATTCAAGTTGAATGGATTCAAAAGGGGGTTACTGCAGGGATTGGAATTATAAATCCTCCCGGTTTCGTCCATTAAATAATATTTAAGTAAAAAAATTTTAAGTACTTGAAAAGTCTGTTTTAAATTGTCAAGTTGGAAATATTTAGTTACCGAGATCTGATTATGAGTTTTTAAAAGGTAATAAAAATTCACAATTTGGCAGGCTGTTCCTAAAGGTCCTAACGAATTCCTATTTGGAATTAGAGGATTATTTTGACTTGATTCTTTTATCCCATTGGAATGTTTTACATCGTTGAATGGGCCCATTTGAAAACAATTAGCTGATGACAAAATTATCAAAGATTGAGATTCCTTACTTCTAGTCCAGAACATATGAATAGTTCCTTGATTTTGGCTAAGTGATTGTTGAATCCTTTCCGTGGAATAAATAGAATAAAATG